GTCATAATTGATCCCATCATTCAAACAATATGCGATACAGCCATAATTCCTCCCATGGAAAAAACAACTCGAAAAAAATCGATTGGAATAAATAAAAAAGTCCCCCAATGGTCATACAAATTATTCAGCGAGGTAGAACAACTCGGAAAAACTGCAACAACGGAAGAGGGGGAAGAGTGGATAGTAGATCATCAAATTCGCTCGAGGAAAGCGAAACGTATAGTTCTTTTTACGCGGGGTCCGGAGGAAGCAGAGAATGCCGACCCTAGTATAAAAACTATGACGAAGCCTGATGAAATAGAAGAAGTGGATATGATAGATTATCCCTATGAAGCGGATTTTCGTCGAGACATAATCACAGGTTCTATGCGTGTTCAAAGACGTAAAACCCTTACGGGGAAAATGTTTCCCTTATATCCGTATTCCCCACTTTTTTTCGACAGGGTAGGATTTTCTTGGGATGTTCTTTTCGAACCATTCATATTATCAGTAATTGAGATTTACGACCTAATACAAGACATTTTTAGAAAGGGTATAAAAGGAAGCGTAGCAAAAAGAATAAAGAGGTTGAAAAAACAAAAAAAAATGTACATGGAGGAAAACAAAAGCTACGAAGAAATTCAAAAAGAAGTCAATGAAATGGAAAAGGGGCGGGACGGGCAGACGGAAATGGAACGAATAGAAAGGACACGAGAAAGAATATCAGACCTCTATGATATCCTTATTTATGCTCATGGAATAAGAGCTTTGATTTTACTAATTCAGTCGAGGCTTAGACAATCTATTGTATTACCTTCGTTGATACTAGCTAAAAATATTGTCCGTTTCTTATTACGCCAAGAGTCCGAGTGGGAGCAGGATATAAGGGAGATGAATAAAGAAGTGTATGTTATATGCACCTATAATGGTATGCCAGTACTAGAACCAGGAAGAAACGGAATTTTTCCCCAAAACTGGGCCACAGAGGGTATACAAATAATGATACAATTTCCTTTCCGTCTGAAACCTTGGCACCGATCTAAGATACGACCTTCTCATAGGGATCAAAATGCAAAGCAGGAAAGTCCTGCTGCTTTTTTAACGATTTGGGGACTGGAAACTGACCGTCCTTTTGGTTCTCCTCTCGTAGGACTTGGTATTTTGTTTAGTTATTCTTTTGGACCCCCTTTGAAAAAACTCCAAAAAGCAATTCGAAAATGGAGTTTTCGAGTTCTAAAAAGTTTCAAAGAAAGAACCAAATTTTTGTTTCTAAAGGTCCCAAAAGAACAAAAAAAATGGAGAGAGGATTCGAGTGAAATAAAAAAAGATTCTATAATAAATAATCAGATTATTCATGAATCATCCATTCAAACCCGATCTATGGATTGGACAAATTATTCACTGACAGAAATCAAAATGAAAGATCTGACTGATAGAACAAGCACAATCAGAAATCAAATAGAAAGAATTACAAAAGACAAGACAAATGGATTTCGAACTCTAAAGATAAATATGAGTCCTAACAAAACAAGTTATGGTGCTCAAAAATTAGCATCACTAAAAAATCTTTTTCAGATATTCAAAAGAAGAAATGATCGATTAATCCGTAAATCACATTATTTTTTAAAATGGATCGTGGAAAGGATATACACGGATATCCTTCTAGAGAGCTTTCCATCTATCATTAATCGTCTTACTAATAGTCTTTATAGGCCCATGATCATTATCAAACTTTTTCGTAAATTCAAAAAAAAATATATTTTTGATACAAAAGAGAAAAAGATAATTGAGCGTCTTTCAACTATACAAAAAAAACTTTCACCTTCGCGTATTCGTCATAAGATTCAGACGAAGTCGGGGGTTTCTTTTAAATTATCCCTCGTGTCACAGGCCTATGTATTTTACAAATTATCACAAACCCAGGTTATTAACTTGTATAAGTTAAGATCTGTCCTTCAATATGACGGAGCATCTTTATTTCTTAAGAATGAAATAAAAGATTCTTTTCGAAGACAAGGAATAATTTCTTACGAATTAAAGCATAATAAACTTCAGAATTCTGGAAGGAATCAATGGAAAAATTGGTTAAAGAGTCATTATCCATACGATTTCTCTGAGCAAAAATGGTCTAAATTAGTACCGCAAAAATGGCGAAATAGAGTCAATCAACATTGTAGGGTTGAAAATCAAAATTTAATCAAACGGGATTCATCTGAAAGAGAGGAAAAGGTTTCGTTATTGCTAAATAAAAACGATCATTTTCAAAAAATGTATAGATATGATCTTTTAGCATATCAATCGATTTATTATGAAGATAAGAAGGACTCATATAATTACAACATACATAAACCGAAATTTGTTGATATGGGGGCGAGTATCCCTATTACTCATTTTATAAGAAAAGATTATTTTATGTATATAAAAAATCCAGATAGAAAATATTTGGATACGAAAGGTCTTTTTTATCTCAAAATTTATAAAGATAAAGAAATCAACCCATCCAATCAAAAAAAGAAAAGAAACCCCTTTGATTGGATGGGAATGAATGAAGAAAGACTAAATCGTCCTGTATCGAAGCCGATACCTTGGTTATTCCCACAATTTGAGTTATTTTTTAATGTATATAAAATGAAACCGGGGTTTATACCAATCCATTCACTTCTTTTTCATTTGAATGAAGATGTTAGTCAAAATAAAAATCTCACTAAAAAGAAAAAAGGGGATCTTCTACTATCAAATGAAAAAGAAAAAAAATATTTTGAATTAGAGAATCAAGAAGAAAAAAAAACCATAGGTCAAAGAGATCTCGCATCAGATGCCCAAAACCGAGGGAACCCCGAATCTGTTCTCTCAAACCAACCAAAATATATGGAAGAACTTTATACGAAATCAGATATGAAAATGGGTAGAACGAAAAAGAAATCCAAAAGCATTTGGACTTGGGAAATAGACTTAGATGCGTTCATGAAAGGATCTTTTGCTTTGCAATTGAAATGGCTGCTGAGTCCTTTGACTATGGAATTCTTCGATTATGCGCTGTCCGTACTTGAATGGGAAAAGGAAAGCAGAATGACAACAAAGTTTGGTTTCGTCTTTATTAAGAAGGAGGAGTTAACTCTGGATCCAATGCTAATCCGGGATTTGAATCTTTCAAAAATCCTAAAAGAGGGAATATTTATTATCGAACCCGTTCGTATACCTGTAAAACATAATGTAGAATTTCTTATGTATCAAACCATAAGGATTTCTTTGGTTCATGAGATTAAACAAAAAAAGAATCAAAAAAGATACAGAGAAATTATGGATAAGAATCATTTTGAGGAATCGATTGCAAGACACCAAATGATGACGAAAAATATAAACAAAAATCATTATGATTTGCTTGTTCCTGAAAATCTTTTATCGTCTAGACGGCGTAGAGAATTGAGAATTCTAAGTTGTTTCAATTCAAGGAATAGTAATTGTGTGGATAAAAATGCAGTATTTTGCAATGGGAACAAGGTAAAAACCTGCGGTCAATTTTTGGATGAAAGCAAAGATCTTGAGAGAGATAAAATGAAATTAATGAAATTAAAATTCTTTCTTTGGCCCAATTATCGATTAGAAGATTTAGCTTGTATGAATCGCTATTGGTTTGATACTAATAATGGTAGTCGTTTCAGTATGTTAAGGATACATATGTATCCACGATTGAAAATTGATTGATGATACAATTGTCTTATATATCCCCTACCCTATATATCGATATCGGGTGGATAAATAGCTGCGCATATGCCTTGTCTTACATCCTTTTTTGATACATGAATACTAATTCAATGACGTATCAATTAGATCATAAAATGAATCAATAAGGAAATTCGGATTGATTATTGTGTATACCAGATCAAAATACCTCGCATTATTATTACTGATCAGTCAAATTCATATTCGTAAAATAAAAATAGGAAATTAATAAAAAAATTGACGAAGTTATATATATATTTATATGGATTTCTATAGTTATGCCAAAAAATGAATTCATCTCGGTTATTTCGCAAGAAGAAAAGAAAGGGTCTGTTGAATTTCAAGTATTCTCTTTCACCAATAAGATACGGAGACTTAGCTCACATTTGGAATTACACAAAAAAGACTATTCATCTCAGAGAGGTCTACGGAAAATTTTGGGAAAACGTCAACGACTTCTGGCTTATTTTTTAAAAAAAAATAGAGTACGCTATAAGGAATTAATTAACCAATTGAATATTCGAGAGATAAAAAAACGTTAATTTGAATAATTCTTTTCTTTGATTTATTCGATCTTCAATTTTGATGAACTTCTTTTTGTTTTCAGCAATTCATGGAAGAAGAAATAAGGAAAAATTTTATGACTGGACCAGTTACAAGAAAAGATCTAATGATAGTCAATATGGGGCCTCACCACCCATCAATGCACGGCGTTCTTCGACTCATTGTTACTTTAGATGGCGAAGATGTTGTTGACTGTGAACCAATATTGGGTTATTTGCACAGAGGAATGGAAAAAATTGCGGAAAACCGAACAATTATACAATATTTGCCTTATGTAACACGTTGGGATTATTTAGCTACTATGTTCACAGAAGCAATAACTATAAATGCACCAGAGCAATTAGGAAATATTCAAGTACCTAAAAGGGCTAGCTATATCCGAGTTATTATGTTGGAACTAAGTCGTATAGCTTCTCATTTATTATGGCTTGGACCTTTTATGGCGGATATTGGCGCACAAACCCCCTTCTTCTACATTTTCAGAGAAAGAGAATTGATATACGATCTATTCGAAGCTGCCACTGGCATGAGAATGATGCATAATTATTTTCGCATCGGAGGAGTCGCTGCCGATCTACCTTATGGCTGGATAGATAAATGTTTGGATTTTTGTGAGTATTTTTTAACAGCAATTGCTGAATATCAAAGGCTTATTACGCGAAATCCCATTTTTTTAGAACGAGTCGAGGGGGTAGGCATTATTGGCGGAGAAGAGGCAATAAATTGGGGATTGTCAGGACCAATGTTACGGGCTTCCGGAATACAATGGGATCTTCGTAAAGTTGATAATTATGAATGTTATGAGGAATTTGATTGGGAAGTTCAATGGCAGAAAGAGGGCGATTCATTAGCTCGTTATTTAATCCGAATTGGGGAAATGGTGGAATCCGTAAAAATTATTCAGCAAGCTCTAGAAGGAATTCCCGGGGGGCCCTATGAAAATTTGGAAAGCCGGCGCTTTAATATAGTAAGAGATCCTGAATGGAATAATTTTGAATATCGATTCATTAGTAAAAAGCCGTCTCCCGCGTTTGAGTTATCGAGACAAGAACTTTATGTAAGAGTCGAGGCCCCAAAGGGCGAATTGGGAATTTATTTGATAGGAGATCAGAGTTCTTTTCCGTGGAGATGGAAAATTCGCCCGCCGGGTTTTATCAATTTACAAATTCTTCCTCAGTTAGTTAAAAGAATGAAATTGGCTGATATTATGACAATACTAGGTAGCATAGATATCATTATGGGAGAAATTGATCGTTGAAATGATAATTAATACAACAGGAGTACAAGCTATTAATTCTTTTTCTATATTGGAATCCTTAAAAGAAGTCTATGGGACTCTATGGATACTTGTACCTATTTTGATTCTTATTTTGGGAATTACAATAGGTGTACTAGTAATTGTATGGTTAGAAAGAGAAATATCCGCAGGGATACAGCAACGTATTGGACCTGAGTATGCTGGACCCTTGGGAATTCTTCAAGCTCTAGCAGATGGAACAAAATTACTTTTCAAAGAGAACCTTCTTCCAGCAAGAGGAGATGGGGGATTATTTAGTCTTGGACCCTCCATAGCAGTCATATCAATTCTACTAAGTTATTCAGTAATTCCTTTTAGCTATCGACTGATTCTAGTCGATCTCAGTAATGGTGTTTTTCTATGGATCGCCATTTCAAGTATTGCTCCCATTGGACTTCTTATGTCCGGCTATGGATCAAATAATAAATATTCCTTTTTAGGTGGTCTACGGGCTGCTGCCCAATCTATTAGTTATGAAATACCATTAACTCTATGTGTGTTAGCAATATCTCTACGTGTGATTCGTTGAGGCATAAATTTTACACCATTTTCCTTTCGAGAGTTTTCTAAGAATGAACTAAACCAGATAGTTAGATGAGTGAAAGAAAACAGCTTTGAAATTCGCAGTAAAAAGATTGAGTCTCATTTCCTATGTACAAGAATTACGCCAAGGTTAATAGAAGCAAATAGAAGCAGTAAAGAAAAACTATTTACCCCAAGACAGGTGGATTTGTTATCATGGCTTGAAGCGGGTTAAACGTATCGATTCTTTGGAGTTCATGCTATCATCTATTACTATACATGACACGAATTGTCGAAGAGATTGCGCAAAACTGAGTGGATGGTTAGGAACACCAAGGTACACAAAGGATTAGTAATAGAGATTTTCTAAGTTCTCGGAAAAATTCCGCAAAAACGAAATACTAATTGGGGCTTTAAATTAGTAGAAATGATCAAGTAGTACTCCCCAAAATTCCGATCTAGAGTATGCTGCTATCCACCGCTAAAGTGAATGACTATCAGGAACGAAGTAATCCTTTACTTTTTTTAGCAAAAAAAGAAATAAAAATAGAAAAAATGGAATTGCAAAATTTTTGATTATTCTTGCTGTCCAACTGTATTAAGAGAGCTACACTGCATGGTAATTTATTTTCGTAATCAAAAAGGATAGGACGAAATATCTATTACTATTTCTAAAAAGAGTGCTTTATGAAGGTTTAAAATGAAGTCTCAATAAAAAAACCGAATAACAAAAAGTAAAGGATGAGATAAATTCAGAAGCCCTTTAGTATAGCAGACAGAATTCCGTTGGTCTAATTCAGGACCTTTCGATTTCTTTTGACGCTATTTATCCTACAAAAATAGAAATAGAAAGATTAAATAATATCGAAGCAGTCCTTAGATTTATGTGGGACCCTCGAGGAGCCGTATGAGGTGAAAATCTCATGTACGGTTCTGTAATAGCGCTGATAACAGTGATCTTATCAGCGACTAGAATTATCTAACAGTTTAAGTACAGTTGATATAGTTGAGACACAGTCCAAATACGGTTTTTGGGGGTGGAATTTGTGGCGTCAACCTATAGGATTTCTCGTTTTTCTAATTTCTTCTCTAGCTGAATGTGAAAGATTGCCTTTTGATTTACCAGAAGCAGAGGAAGAATTAGTAGCAGGTTATCAAACAGAATATTCGGGTATTAAATTTGGTTTATTTTATGTTGCTTCCTATCTAAATCTACTAGTTTCTTCATTATTTGTAACAGTTCTTTACTTGGGAGGCTGGAATTTTTCTATTCCGTACATATTTGTTCCTGACCTTTTTGAAATAAATGCAAGGGATGGAGTCTTTGTAGCAACAATTGGTATTTTCATTACACTGGCGAAAACCTTTTTGGTCTTGTTCATTTCCATCACAACAAGATGGACGTTACCTAGACTGAGAATGGACCAATTATTAAATCTTGGATGGAAATTTCTTTTACCCATTTCGTTAGGTAATTTATTATTAACAACTTCTTCCCAACTCCTTTCACTATAATCTAAGCAAAATAGAATATTTTCTATTCACTAGTAACTAAACTGATAACTTGTCTCCAACAAGAGAAAGAAACAAACAAAATTTTTTATCGATATTTAGGATATGTTCCCTATGGTAACTGGGTTCCTGAATTATGGTCAACAAACAGTACGGGCGGCTAGGTACATTGGTCAAGGTTTTTTGATTACCTTATCCCACGCCAATCGTTTACCTGTAACTATTCAATACCCTTATGAAAAATTGATCACATCAGAACGTTTTCGTGGTCGAATCCACTTTGAATTCGATAAATGCATTGCTTGTGAAGTATGTGTTCGTGTATGTCCTATAGATCTACCTGTTGTAGATTGGAAATTGGAAACAGATATTCGAAAGAAACGGTTACTTAATTACAGTATTGATTTCGGAATCTGTATATTTTGCGGTAATTGCGTTGAGTATTGCCCAACAAATTGTTTATCAATGACTGAAGAATATGAGCTTTCTACGTATGATCGTCATGAATTAAATTATAATCAAATTGCTTTAGGCCGTTTACCAATTTCAATAATTGACGATTACACAATTCGAACGATCTTGAATTGGCCTCAATTAAATAAAAAAGAAATACCTTGATTCATTTTTGATTACTAAGTTTTTTATGTTTAGTTATTGACAAAGAAAAATAACTAAACATAAAAACTATTGATCTGAGTGGTTCATGAAAATGGAGGATTTCCTTGGAAATTTTTTTTAATGTAATGGTTTCAACTATATTCGAACTAGCCTTTCAGATAAAGAACGTGATTAGTCTACTAACCGCACCGACATCAATTCGCATGCTGCATTCAACTAGGTAAATAGATCAACTTAACTTATTTTCTCCTGGTCAGTTCAATAAGATCATGAAAGAGTCCGATTTTTATATCTTTTTTCATCGAATGGATTTACCTGGACCAATACATGATTTTCTTTTAGTCTTTCTGGGATCAGGTCTTATAGTAGGAGGCCTAGGGGTGATATTATTTACCAATCCAATTTTTTCCGCTTTTTCGTTGGGATTGGTTCTTGTTTGTATATCTTTATTCTATATTCTAGCAAACTCTCAGTTTGTAGCCTCTGCACAACTCCTTATTTACGTAGGAGCTATAAATGTTTTAATAATATTTGCTGTAATGTTCGTCAACGGGTTAGAATATGACAAAAATTTCCGTCTTTGGACTCTTGGGGACGGAATTACTTTGTTAGTTTGTACCAGTATTTTTGTTTTATTAATTAGTACTATTCTAAATACGTCCTGGTACGGAATTATTTGGACTACAAAATTCAACCAGATTATAGAACAAGATTTGATAAATAATAGTCAACAAATTGGAATTCATTTATCAACAGATTTTTTTCTCCCGTTTGAACTCATTTCTATAATTCTTTTAGTTGCTTTGATAGGTGCAATTGCCGTGGCCCGTCAATAAAATGAAAAATCTTGAAAAGCATCCTTCCAAAGCAAACGTTATTCCGTTTTCTCGTATTCCTTCAATTCTATTTTCATTTTTGTATACTATAATAGAAAATAGAAAAGTCAATCTATTACTACCATCTTTCTTGGCTCCGTATTTTTTTGTTATATTCGAGTGAATTAAATTCTTGTTCATATTGAAATGAAATAAATCAAGATTGATAAGGAGTTGCTCAATGATGCTCGAACATGTACTTGTTTTGAGTGCCTATTTATTTTCGATCGGTATCTATGGATTAATCACAAGCCGAAATTTAGTTCGAGCTCTTATGTGTCTGGAACTTATATTGAATGCGGTGAATCTAAATTTCGTAACATTTTCTGACTTTTTTGATAGTCGTCAGTTGAAAGGAAACATTTTCTCCATTTTTGTTATGGCGATTGCAGCCGCTGAAGCAGCTATTGGGCTGGCTATTGTTTCGGCAATTTATCGTAACAGAAAATCAACTCGTATTAATCAATCGAATTTGTTGAATAAGTAGTATTATTTTTGATAATATTAGTATTATAGAAATTTGAATAGTTAGCAATTCAAGTTAGATTACTAGATATGTAGAATCTTCAAAAAACTCAGAAATCAAAGTATTTTGTACCTCTTTTCAAAACCGACCCAGAAAAAGTTGATTCGACAAATTCTGGTGAATCATCGATTCGTCTGGTCTTTAAATAGATAATTCATTTACATACAATACAGGGTTATACTAGATCGAAAATTCATGAGATTCAAAAACAGGTATAGATCCAATGTCACATTCCGTAAAGATTTATGATACATGTATAGGATGTACTCAATGTGTCCGAGCCTGCCCCACAGATGTATTAGAAATGATACCTTGGGACGGGTGTAAAGCTAAACAAATAGCTTCCGCCCCAAGAACAGAGGACTGTGTTGGTTGTAAGAGATGCGAATCCGCCTGTCCAACCGATTTTTTGAGTGTTCGGGTTTATTTGTGGCATGAAACAACCCGCAGTATGGGTCTAGCTTATTAATACGTTCCAGAAAACTCCAATCGAATCCCGTTGATTTTTTTATCGACAAAAACCCGCGCTCGAACTAAAACGAAATAAAAAATCTATATTTTATTTTCGGCTTATTCGAGTACGGGTTTTTTAGTCCAAGTGTATTTTGTCTTTACCATGAATTTTTTTCCTTGGTTAACCTTAATTGTCGTTTTGCCTATATTTGCGGGTTCATTCATTTTCTTTCTACCTCATAGGGGCAATAAGGTAATTAGATGGTATACTTTGTGTATATGTATTTTAGAATTCCTACTAACAACCTATGTATTCTGTTATCATTTCCAGCCAGACGACCCATTAATACAACTGGCCGAAGATTATAACTGGATTCGCTTTTTTAATTTCCACTGGCGATTGGGAATAGATGGGCTTTCCATAGGACCCGTTTTACTGACGGGATTCATCACGACTTTAGCTACTTTAGCGGCTTGGCCGGTTACTCGGGATTCCCGATTATTCCATTTCTTGATGTTAGCAATGTATAGTGGTCAAATAGGATTATTTTCTTCTCGAGACCTTTTACTTTTTTTTCTAATGTGGGAATTAGAATTAATTCCCGTTTATCTACTTTTATCCATATGGGGAGGAAAGAGGCGTCTATATTCAGCGACAAAGTTTATTTTGTACACTGCAGGGGGTTCCATTTTTTTGTTAATGGGAGTTCTGGGTATTGGGTTATATGGTTCTACCGAACCAACATTAAATTTGGAAACGTTAACTAATCAATCGTATCCAGCGGGATTAGAAATAATATTCTATATTGGATTTCTTATTGCTTTTGCTGTCAAATTGCCGATTATACCTCTACATACATGGTTACCAGATACCCATGGAGAAGCACATTACAGTACTTGTATGCTTTTAGCCGGAATCCTTTTAAAAATGGGAGCCTATGGGTTGGTTCGGATCAATATGGAATTATTACCTCACGCTCATTCTATATTTTCTCCTTGGTTGGTGATAGTAGGCACAATACAAATAATCTATGCAGCTTCAGCATCTCTGGGTCAACGTAATTTAAAAAAGAGAATAGCATATTCCTCTGTATCTCATATGGGTTTCATAATTATCGGAATTAGTTCTATAACTGATACGGGATTCAACGGGGCCATTTTACAAATAATCTCTCATGGATTTATTGGTGCTGCGCTTTTTTTCCTAGCAGGAACTAGTTATGATAGAATACGTCTTGTTTATCTCGACGAAATTGGCGGAATAGCCGTTTCAATGCCAAAAATATTCACCCTCTTCACTACTTTTTCAATGGCTTCCCTTGCGTTACCGGGCATGAGTGGTTTTTTTGCCGAATTAATAGTCTTTTTTGGAATAATTACCAGTCAAAAATTTTTTTTAATGTCAAAAGTCCTAATTACTTTTGGCATGGCAATTGGAATGATATTAACGCCTATTTATTTATTATCTATGCTACGGCAAATGTTCTATGGATACAAGTTATTAAATAGTGCAAACTCTTCTTTTTTTGATTCGGGTCCGAGAGAGTTATTTGTTTCACTAGTTATCTTTCTACCAGTAATAGGTATTGGCATTTACCCCGATTTCGTTCTCTCATTATCGGTTGAGAAGGTACAAGCTATTCTATCGAATTTTTTTTATAGATAGTTTTAATTAAAAAAACTTTTTTACGTAACGCAAAAAAACGAATTGGAATTTGAATCGGATAGTTTGACGTTTGTGAGAACCATTTGAATCACTATACTACTTGATTGAAATGGTTCTCGACGAGGCCTGCTTCTTTTTATATGTATATGGGATATACCCTGTTCTGTGGTTGTATTCGTCAGGTTAGGTCCTTTCTTCAATTCAATTTTTTAATAAAAATGAACCATAACTATGTAATCCTATTCCTAATAGATTGACCCCAAAATAGCATATCCAAATTATAAGAAATCCTATAGAAGCCACAATCGCAGAATTTTCACTTTTCAAATTTATATTTGTTTTAATATGCAAATAAATCGCGAATATGGTCCAAGTAATGAATGCCCACGTTTCCTTTGGGTCCCAATTCCAATAGGATCCCCACGCTTCATTAGCCCATACTGCTCCTGAAAGAATACCTATGGTTAAAAAGATAAATCCTAGACCAATACCACGTGAACTCCAATGATCTAATTGTTCAATTAACTGGGACCTATAATAATTCCTAAGAGAAAAAAGATAGGTGCCTTGTAAAATGTTGTTTTCTTCATTCGTGGATTGGATCTTCTCAAAGAACAAGGACTCGTTTAATAAAAGTTTTCTTTTACCAAAAGGAGTTATAGTGTTTTGAAATGTAATGACTAGAAGAGCTACTGATAATAATGATCCACATAAAAGAGCTGCATAAGCCAATATCATCATACTTACATGCATCATTAACCACTG